CCAATTCGGTTGTGTCAGCCCTGAGATTGGTTGGTCTAACATTTATGAGCTGGCTGGACAAAGATGGATGGAAGGTAAGATAGATTGGAGTTCAAGTGGCACAGGACCTTCGATCGACCATGGGGCTCTACCCTTACCGAATTCATTCTATTGAAGCGTAACGTAAAACTTCTCATGTTGCATTTCTTTGGTTTGGAAGTTCCAGAATGTTGTCTGTGGATTTCTAACAAAGGAAAGCCCCCCCTTTTTTGATTTATGTTATGCCATTTAATTCAAGTTCCGTGCTGCTCGCCACTCCCCGAGGCCAAGGACGGGGTCGAACCGTCATTCCAGGATTTGCAGTCCGATACATTTCCATTATGTTACCCAGCCAAACCCGCCACCTCATGTGCCAAAGTCAAACGGTTGTTCTTCCTTCCCCGCTCCCTCTTTTTCTACATATGCGGGCGGAGCACTCTATATGACCGGCGGCGGGTTACCAGAGAAGAGGGGACAACTTCTTTCTCCCTTGCCTTGCTCCATTTTCCTTTTCTGATTGAAAGTCGCAAGCCACTCCACTACTGGTACAGAGGCCAGAAGGTTGCTTCCTCCATATGTTCAGGCAAAGAACATCTAGAAGCTAGCTTTTGTCTTGTAAGCAACCATGCCTAAGTAAGAATAATATAATAGAATTTAGCTTACCAAAGTGGTCTTACTAAAAAAAAGTCAATAAGCAACCAGTTCCGTTCCAAGTGACATGGCTTTTCACTATTCCTTATTCCTCTTTCCAGAGAAGGTAGCTCATCCAGCCCAGCGGATCCATTGTTTATGCGGCAGTGCGATGCAGCTGAAGGAAGCCCTTAGGTGGGAAAACTCCAAACAAAAAAGGGCCTTCTTCTTCCTTATATTAAATATAAGTTTTAGAAAGGGGCACCCCCTAAATTACAAGCTAGCGCGCAACGGCTGAAAAGCCGTTGTTGCTTGCTGCTTTTTTTTTGCAGGCTCGAAAATCTCTCTTTCGCCTCTCCTCCCTGTCTCCATTCTGGTTGATTCGCTTCTTCCTTCGCGCAAGCGCTTGGTTCGCCCCTTTTGTGTTGCATTTTTTGTGATCCTCCGCTTCAGTTTGCGTTTTTCGGATAGCCGGGATCCGACGTTGATTTCCTATTTCAATGTCAGCTCCATGTTTTGGGCGGCCCATCTGGTTAGTTCAGCTATCACTGCTGGAAGCCCCTGCGGTTGTTCGGCCGCGTACTCCCCGTTCGCATATCTCACACTCCCCATCTTTTTTTTTCATATTTCATTTTTCTTTCTACCCATAGCATAGGTCGGCTTCGTGCAGATAGATGTTTGCCGGGGGGGATTGGTGCTCCTGAGGTATGCCCTTCCGGTGGGTTGTTATATTCTCTGTCTATTCCATCCAGTGCCCGCACTGCGTCATAAAATCTTCGTCTTCGATCTCTCTTCGCAATAAAGAAGTCTAACAGTTTCTCTCGGCATCTGTCTTTTAAGTCATTGATCTCATATCTATAAGCAGGGGGGTCTGCGTTCACTATTAAGCCTACGCCCGTCCATTCCTTTCAAGCGAGATCCCGCCCTTAGACTCGTTACGCTGTTCGCCCACTTACTTAAAGACTCGTTGGCTCCGCGCTCTATTCGGTCGGAACCCGGTTTGAGAACCTTCTCTCATAGATTCCTTTCACCAAGTCATCGCCAGCAATCAGCTCTTATCCCTTGGTGTGGTGTCAAAGGGCGAGTACCTTTCTTGTCTTGCCCAAAAACTGGCTTTATTCTCATTGGAGAAAGACTCTCCCGCGGCAAGGTTTTACACATAGGGCCAGCTGCTTTATCTCGCTTGCCGTTAGTCCGTCTAGCGCCTTTCTTTCGGTTGGGGTCCGTCCCGGGGCTTAGACCGCTTGGGTTCTATTTTTCTCGAAGGCAGTCAACGTGTCAGCCATTCCTCTCCCATTAGACTTGTAAATCCTTTGCTCTTTTTCCTTCTCTCTTCCAGTTCTCTCCCTCTCATTTTTTTGACAGGGGCGGAGAAAACCACCCTATCAATAACAAGAATACAGTAGCAATTCAGTTTCAAATGGTTTGAGCTTGGAAGCAACCTACTATCTATCGATAGGCTAAAACAGACTGCTATTGGCTGCTTTGCCTATCTATTCTATTATGGCCGGCTTGGAGACATAAGAGGAAGACCGTCATTTCTATCCGGGTACGATCATAGCTTCATTCATTCGTTGAACCTTGGGGATAACCATTAGCATTGAGGTCAATCACCACACCACCTCTATCATACGACATTACATGACGCGAGAGTGCATGGTCAACACACACCTACCTAAAGCGCCTACGTTCCGCTTGCAGCCAATACAAGCACAACCTAACTTGCACGAGATTCAACAACCGAAACTACTGGTAGTCCCGAGGGGACGGCATCCTCAAAAAAGAAAGAGTTAGCAGTACTGAACAAGCGAGTCATCGGTCGGGGGAAAGAAAAGGACCGCCTTTAAAAAGAAAAAAAAAAGGACATCGCTCTAATCCTTGAGAACTTCCTTGATGATTTAGCAATTGAGAGACGGTTGCGACAAGTAAGAAAGTGGGCCACCCGGGAACTGGAAGATAAAAAGAGTTCCTTTTGGCTAATAATAGTGGATGAAATAACAAAACTCTAACAGGGCAGACCCTTAATCACTTCTACTGGACTATGCATAGGACTACCCACGGAGCGGTGAAAAGACAGAATGTATTCCTATTGATTCTAAGGGAGAACGAAGGACGGAGTGGAGGATGGAGGCGGATCGGTTGGAACGCGGGCTAGCCGGCCGGGAGGTTCGATTCCTCCCCGATTCCTATTTCTTTACTCGATCCATTGTTCCCTTGTTCGTGCTTAAGGTTCATAGTCCTTTAGCTCTTATTACAGCGGTTGACAGTGGCTTATGAGGTACCCCTTTCTTTACTTTAAACAGTGGTTTACACTGGTGGAATGATACAAGCAGGAAGCAAACAACAGGAAGAACCAGAGCGGGTGTAGATGCTCGGGAAGGAACGGGAGCTGAAGCAACAGGAATTGGTCAACGAGTAGGAAGACTTGGAAATTCTTTGGAAAAAGGTGGCTAACACTAATATGCCTATCAACTACTATGGTGGTCATCATCGCAATGGCATGCACTGTGGTTCTATGGTGCCTAGCCTATGCTGCTGGCCAACTACAGATCGATAGTGAGATTCTGATGCTATGCAGTTACGGATGCTCGTAATAGAGATTCTGATCTTCGTTATCGGGAGTAAGATCCAGAATTTACTTAAAGTAGGGATCCTAGTGCTAGTGATCGGGGTTCTGTCTTTCGTGATCGTTAGGAAGAGCCGGATGCTAGTGATCTATATTTTGATGTTTGGGATCGAAAGATTCTGATGTTCGTAAGCGAGACCCAGATCCTCCAGTAGCACCAGCAACAGCAAATAAGCTACCACCCGATCTTGACCCTGACAGAACGGAATTCAAAGTGGAAGAAAAGTAATGGTTGAAGAACCTCGTCTCACATCTCTTCCTGGCCAAGGTGGGAAAAGCACAACTCCGTCCAGTATCTTTCCCTGTTCCGATATAGCCTAATATCCCACCCAGTAGAAGTGTGGATGGACCGGCGTGGATAGGGGAAAGCCTGTCCCACCATCATATAGTCCAATTCCTTTCCAGTGCCAGCATTCCTTTGTACGCATATCTAGGCGCAGTTCCAGTAGATGACCTTGTTGATCCGGGACCAGAGCCTGTTGACTAAGTAGCAGATAGACCCTAGGAGGGGACGCCCGCAGCAGAGTCAGCAGAGAGAGCAGGGGCAGGAACATAACAAGCTCCATAGCCGGTTGTTAACCTAATAGCATGATGGGCATAGACAGTACCATAGGTTGGTTCCAGATCGAGCTATTAAAGCACCTGACGGAACGGAACCGAAAATCTGGTAGAGGAAAAGGCAGGAGCAGGTTTTTAGTCCCAAGTAACAGATGGAGTTTTATAACCAGCATCTAAGTAACTTCCAGATCTATAGTAACCATAAGTGTTAGATCCTCTAGGTGCAGGGGAAGCAAGCACCGAAATGGGTGCCTCTTCCTTTCCTGCTCCTCTAGTAAAGAAAGGATCACCTCCGCCCAATAGAGCAACGCCCGAGAGAGGACTTCTCCAGTGTGGATCGAAATGGTCTCGCGAAGCCGGTCCCCGGACAGCCAACCGAAGACTCTCAGAAAAAACAACCTTGACATGACCTCAGAATCAGAGATCAAGAGAGAACTAGTGATCAAGAATGACTCGATCCCTAACTGACAGATTCGATGACGAGAGTTTCAGATTCAGGAATCGAGAAATTCTTCACTATAGAAAAGAATTCGGATATGCTGAACATCTTAGTCTGAGTATGCCGGGTATGTCTTTGCCCAGTGGATTGGAGAATCAATAGAGCTCGTGGTTGATCTTCCAAATCCCGATCCGCTTCTTCCCCTTTTTCATTGTATTAAATCGGACGCTAGCCCATTATATTATATAATATATATGAGAACCTGACGATGGTTTAGCTGCGGAGATCCGTCACCTTTTCCATTGGTCTTTGCTCTAAGCTTGAACAAGGGCTTTCTCTCTGCTTGAGTGGCTTGAAGCTACAACAATCAAGGCTGGGCCTTTTATTGCTCTTCTCTTGTCCCCTCGGGCTTTGTAGTCTTTTTAATGCAAGCGGTGGAACTGGAAAACTATCCATGCTTTTCTCCCTGTCTTTCCACTCATATAATGAAAAAAGAATTCATCTCGGATACGTCTTCTTCCGTGATCCATTTCATGAATCATTAGAGTGCGCGTTGCGTGAGGAGTTAAGGGCTATTCCAGTCGATTGATCCTCCGCTTCTGGCCGTCTCGCTCCTATCGCTAATCAGAGAGAGGTAGCGAATCGAATTAAGTGGCGGCCTTGAGCTCTTCTTCTTTCCGCCCTCTTTGCCGCAGCTATTCCATCTGGTGGTATACTAGAGTCGATAGGCCTGCCTAAAGGCTGCTCTTCTGCCTGACCCTTAAGGGCGGTGGAACTCTTTGACTTCCTTTATCCGCTATCGCTATGTCACTTGGGTAAGCAGTAGAACTCGTTGCCCTTTCTTCCACGCTAGAGGTGAAAGCCCAGCCAAGTTCTTGGAGAATCTATAGTTTCTGGTGTTGGGCGAGATGGGGAGAAAACTCCACTCCTTGCTTCAGCCCTTCTTCTCCCACAGACATCCCTGGGTGGGGATCTCTACTCGAATAGAAGGCGCGAACTCATCGATGCTATGACAGCCCTTCCTTGCCTAACCGCTTTTTCTCAGGTCGAGTTGAGGGCTTGAGCTTCTATGATTCCTGTATTGTTGCTTTTGCGCCGGCTGTCTTATTTCTTTAACAAAAAGAAAGGCCAGTTCTTGTCTAATCGATAGTGGCTCGTTCCTCTGATTATGGTGGAGCTGCCACTGATTGACTAACCTCAGTCAGGATCTCTGATCCCTACGACATGATCTCAGGTTCTTCCTCGGCCCCTTTCTTCTGTCTTTGACTTTGCTTTTTCTGTCCTAGGTAGGCTTCTCTTCTCGCTACTCCAGTCTAGTGGGGAAGGTCTGTTGGATTGTGGTGTTATGACTCATGAATAAATAGCGTAAAAGTGATGAGACGATGCCCAGGCTAGGAACTGCTGTTATTCATAGTTTCATAGTAGGGTGCTGTTCCCTTTCCCGAAAGAAAGAGAAAGATCCCGAGAAAAAGGAAGTAGGCTTCGGTTCAATCTGGGATCGAACTATCCTCTTTTCTTTGGCTGTGTCAAGCCAGTTCTCTGATCCGAGGGGGACTCTTGTGAAGTAAAGAATGTTTCCAGGGATCGAACCGAACTCCCACTCCAAGCTTTGCTTATTATAAATAAAGAAATGAAAAGTCTAAATTGAAGACTTTCATTTCTTTATAATAAATATATAATAAGGATTGCCAACAAAGCCTTTTGGGTCCAGGGCTTCTTTGTTTCGGACAAGAGTGTCCAGCACGCAAGGGGAAATAGAATGCCCAAGGAAGATTAGCATGGGCAGAAGTGAGATTTTATTGGATTCCATTCTTGAGCCACTCACGAAGTCCATGGTTAGGCTTGTTCAGATCAGAGGGGCGGCCAAAAAGAATTTAGTAGCTTTAGGGCTGGTTATGAGGACATGGTCGGTGCTTTCATTGATTCCTTGGCACCAACAGGATCCCTGACTAATGTGCCTGTGAGTGTGGGAGACTCGTTAAAAGAAACTCTTAAAGATGCTTGCTCCGTCAGTGTCAGACTGACGAGTTGGCCATGGAGGATGCGGCCTGTCAGGAAGATCGGCTTTGGTGCTCGATTGCTTAGAAGGCGAATTTGGAGCTTGTGTTCGCTTCAAGTAGGTGAAGACAAAGATATGTAAAAGTACTTGAGTGCGGTGCTACCTTGGATCAGAGGATCAAGACGAGATTCGGTTTCTCGGAAGGACCTACAAGGACTGTTGGCCAGGATGTGTAAAGGGCGCCGGTAAGCACTTCAGTCGCATACAGGGTGAAGGACAATGCCGAATCGATAAAAAGGGTCGGGAACCCAAGAGCTAGATTGTGACCTTTGGTAGAGGCGCGGATCAAAGGAATGCGCGTGGCATGTCAAATGGACCTTGTGTCAGTGGCGAAGACGAAGTCTAGTGGTCAAAGGACCATGGCACTTTCCCTCAATGGATGAGGTGTGCGTCGGCCCTGTCTTACCTCCAGATGTTGGGCGTTGAAAGTGATGTGCTGTTAGCCACGTTGGGCATGGATATATGTCCGAGAGTGAAGCATTTGTTGGTGGCGTGAGTTGTTATGCTAATATGGTGAAGTGTTGTAGCTTATGGGCGACTAGACTAGCGGGTGCGTGAGACTGTTGCAGAAGTCTTTGGCTTTGTGCTTGGACACGGTACGAAGAGATGGCTCGATGATCCGTGACAGACTCCAGGCCGGCTAAATTCTGGCGCACAGGTGGAAGCCCAAGCATCTGGTGTCAACGGTTCTGCCACTCCTGAATCAGACGATGTCTCCTAAGCCTTTCAGTCCATTACCGTTGAACAAGAGTGAGCAGAGATTGCGGTCTCACTGGTTTTCAATTTCCTTCCCTAGTCCTGTAAGAAATGCCGCTGGGAAATCCTTCATTTAAGGAAGACTGATATAGATGCTTTTCCCGCTATAAGAAATAGCTGGAGTACGAAGTGGATATCCGGCTGTGGAAGCTTTTACTCGAGGGGGCGCCATCTAAGCGATTGATCGAATTTGTATTCCAGTCTTTTGGACTGAGTTAGAGATAAGAGGTCCTTGCTTTATGATATTGTCTTATCCAAAATGAATAAGCTATCCTTCTTAACCAGCCTTCGTATGAGTGAAGTAACCCATGGGGATGGGGAACGGATAAGATGACTTGCTTGCATCCCTTTGATTGCTTAGTCTCTCCTCCTTGCTGCACTATTATGGTACATCGGTCTAATCCTCTGATCCCGTGACTTGCCTTTCATTTACTTGTCTTTCTCTTTCATCTTTCTATCCAATGCAATAAAAAAAAAAGAGGAAGATTCTATGAATATCCCCATCCATAGTAAAGACTCTTCTCAAATACGCAGTTGCCAGATTACACCAAACGAAGCCATTTTCAGTGTGCTAATGAAACCTTCTTTATAAAGAGGAGATGCCATATGGTGCCCCGAGGATTAGAGCCAAGAAATATACATCACATCGATCTAGCCTAATAAACAAGGCTCCATTCATACCGGCTTAATTCATTATTGCCTCCTACCTTATGGCATCTCCTCTACTTCAATTCAAACTAGCGCTTCGCCCCTTTCCTCTTTCTTTGCTGCAATAGATGAGATTGGCATTGGCCTAGTTCCAATCCTTTGTCAAGTCACTTAAAAGCAGCCTCCCTCCTCATTTGCTGCAGGTGAGAAAGGGCCTAGCTTTCCGCTGGCCTGATTAGTAGTCAGACTGATGATCTACCCGTCTCCGAGGGGGTAGACCTGCCGGCAACTCCTACGGCAAAAGAAAAGCGAACTCTTCCTTAACTTAAGCAGCGCTATGCTTCATCCTCAAGGTCAACGGTTCTAGCCTCCTGAACCGTCATAATGGACTTATAAAAAGCCTCTTCTGCCATTTTTACCGATTTGGCTATTTGGGCCGTTTTACTCATTTCTTTGATTACCAGGGCATAAGACTGCCCGCTCCACCACGTGCATAAACTAATTCTCTCATGATAGGCCAAAGCGTGACCTTTTTTCTGGCCAAACTCTGTGACAGGGATATAAAAAAGGGTGTAATCCCGATTTCTCTAAAGCGCTACGTCTTTTCCCGGCCATCATGCATCGCTCCAACCTCCTATTGCCACAGCCTTACAAGCCAAGCAAGAAGTGAAAAATCTCAATAGGGACCTTACTGCCGTTCCCAGCTTAAGCGTCTACACCTCCCAACAAAGTGAATGTACCTTATGGAACCTCCGATAGGGACTTGGATGAAGCCCGCCGACCTTCTCCACCTGCTCTGTAGATGGAACCTTCGTAGAGCTACCACTTTCGAGAATCATTTGGGTCTTTTTGCCCCGGCCAAGGGCACACCACATTCGAAAGAGATCCCTCAGACTCCAGTCCTACCCCGTCTTCTTAGGATTAAGGTTGCAGCACAGTTTTATGTAGAAGTGGCTATGATAGCAAAGAGCAGAAGAGAAGAAAGATATGTATTATATATAGATAATAGTTGAGAGCACTGCTAGAAAGATAAAGATGGCGATAAGAGATTCGTTCTGTCTTTCTTCACTTCTGATCTTTATCTATGATATTAACTGGAACTTGAAGACGAGTCTTATTCATAACTAGAAAGCAGATCGAAAGAAGCATAGGTACACTGAACACTAACCCAATCCAGATGAAACTACTATTCTCGGAACCCAGCTTCTCTTTTTTAGCGAATAAAGATTGAAGTCGCTCTTACACTTACTATATTTAAAATCTTTCTAATTTATCATATGAAAGAAGGAGAAAGGGGGCTGCTACTGCAACCAAGCAATTGGTGCAGACGCTCTACGATGCAATCAGACAATGAGAGAGCGGACTCTCTTTCTCTAAGGGACACTTCCTCATTTTCTTTATTCCACCCCCTTTCGTCGGTTCCAGTAATGGGAGGGGGAGTACCTTGTAGTTAGGAAGATGATCGATGCCTAAAGCATGTCTACTTAAGATCTCTATCCTTTCTGGTGATCAAGATATCCCAAGAAGAGAGACCTGACGGCGCTTACTAGAAGAGAAGGAAAGAAGACACTTACTAGAAATCTATTCCACCGGAAGACTACCGCTTGATTTCTCTCTGTCCACAGCCATGACTCACCCACCTTTCCATCCCCCCTCAAAGATCCACCCGATCGATGAAGACTCGAACCGAACAGTGATCAAATCGACTTTGGAGAGTCAATCCTCAGGGCAAGCCAAAGGAAGGACGGGATAGAGCTCAAAGACAGGCTGAAGGCAGAGAAGGATAGACGAGACAAGGAAGCAAAGGAGAAAAGAAAGATCGGAATCGAATAAATAGAGGTAACGGTGGAACGAACGGTAGACCCAACTCTGTATACTTAGCCGGAAGCAGGGCATTCCACCGATTCCACTTAGGGAGAAAGCCTTTCCCGTATCTATACCTGATCTGCTAATTTCTATCCGGTATACTTGGTAAGGTAAAAGGGCCCCGACTTATTGGATTTCCAGAATTCGAGTTCGACCGCAGCTGCCCCTTTTGTGTTTTGGGGGGATCAAGTTCCTTGCCAACTATCGACCCCGATCTCTTTTCATTTTGGGTATTACTAGCCTAGCCTTCGTAAATCACACTAAAGCAGAGCACCCAACTATGGCAAGGCCCCCTTAAGTAAGGGTTAGGTTAGTCAATCCGGCCCGAGACGCGTTCGTTGACAAAACCGCCGTAGGAATGGAGACCTTTCAATAGAGCGGAGGCGAACTGATCAACGAGAAAGAGGCCCTACTCACTACAAACGAATACACCACAAGATCGAACTGCACTCATGCCTCTCCCGCATCAAGTTGACCCCCTACGTAGTTCTTCTATCAATCATGTACGTAGGTAGGGTCCTCCATTCTGATTGGTATATCATGAAAAAAGCCATTTGCACCAGGCGCACTGCGCTTTCCCTTGCCTAGATGTTCGCCTTTCTAAGTCAAGTAATGGTGACCCGCCGAAGACTGGAGCCTCAAAACATGTTGACGAAGACCCCCGAACTGAGGGTTCGATCAGTAGAGGGGACGACTTTCCCTCCCCGGAAGAAGAATAGCCCCGCTCTCTAGCCGACTGATCCCGTGGATCATATAACTGGGAGGGAACGTGTCACATTAGAGGTGAACGATCAGAGATGTCCGATAATTACCACGATGAGGCTGGTCCCTCTTTGATTTTTGTAGACTAAGCTATGAATATGAATGAAGAAATGAATGCCGGGCTCTTTCTTTCACTGCTAACCCCAATAAGTAAGTTTCTTAATGCTGATATTTTCTGTTTCGTCGAGCCCCGAGCTTGTGGTCCTCCTTTGAGTGTGGGTTCCATTGGATGAATCTCTCAAGTCAAGGTTCACGTACATAGCAGCAAGAATGGTGCAGCGCCTATTTATCGTTCTCGCTCGGGAGCCAAAACGAACACGCCTGCTACCTACTGTACTGGACCTTCGACCAGGCATTCTACCCTTGTCGAATCGGAACCAACCACCACTGTATTGCGCTCGAACTGTTGAGCGGCCGCCGGCCAGCAACTTCCGTACCGTACACAGATATAGATTCATTCTTCGTACCTGGTCCAACTTCACAACCGGTTGGTCAGAAGTCAGTCTTGTTTGGTAAGACTCTATTGAACAAAGAAAAGAGAGTGCTCGACCGGAACAACGGCCTACAAAGACCGTAATTACATAGATAACTGCTCCTCCCTTTCTCCGTCTTTAAGGCTTTAAGGCGAACGAACCGTATGGCGGCCGGAAAGAAAAGAAAGACGACCTCACCTTCTCGTAGATGGTGTCAGTGAGAGCAACTTGAGTATCCCCCGTTGACCTTCTTTTGTAGATAGAATCTTCAATGAGTGGAAACAACTTACTAATATGCGCTTGTTGAGTAAGGCCGTTTTCTTGCAGGAGTGCTAACGCGCGCCCTTATTCTTCGCATGCTCCGCTGTACGAGCCTCATACAGAGCAGCGCCCCTTTAATATGATGAGAAGAGGGGCCGCCCTCTTTTCTGCACCAATCTTTATTTACTACTAGATTACTATCTATATTTTTTTGGGGTGTATAGCTCAGTTGGTAGAGCATTGGGCTTTTAACCTAATGGTCGCAGGTTCAAGTCCTGCTATACCCAAACCTACCTTACACTATATTAATAAGGATGCGTAGTAACGTTCAAAGATCACTCTTTGGCCTTTAGACTCGCTTCAGCGACTTCGCCCTTTAAGTGAGAAGGGGGTGAGGTAAGGAGTAGTATAAGAGTGGCTCGGTCATCCATAGGCCTCTCCTTATTGGATTCATTCTATAGGGCGGCAGACCAACAATCCAGCAAAAGGGCTTAAAAGCTCCTTTATCAAACCTTCCCCTTTTCTTAAAAATAAGGTAAGCATCAAAGCCCAGCAAACCCAACCTATACAAAGAGCTCTTTTCAGCCCCTACTCCTAACAAGTGAAAGTCGCCAAAAACTGGCATTAGTGTCCGAGGGCGGAAACCGGTCTCTACAGACTAGAATATTCTAACATAGCATTGTTACAGTTTTGGTTACTTTCTTTAATTGAAGTGAAGTCCCAGAGTGAAAGTTAACTAAAATCAAAAGATTAGACTGTTTCGGGTAAGTCCTCAACGGAATGACAATCTACTTAACCGTTCGGATCCCATATACGCATGGGCTACTTCACTCCTTTCTTTATTGCACGTTTTCTCGGGAAAATTTGTTGCAAATCGATTTCTGCCCATAAACGGACATTCAAATCGATCAACTCGCTAAAACCCCGTATTTTTGATTGCAAGTCCATTTTTGCCTATAGACGGACATTGAAATCGATACAGTTTCATTTTCCCGGGAATTTCGGGAAAGATTGGCTGAATTCCTATCCCAAGAGCAGATTCTGATTCAGTAGTTTTCTTCAGGTTGGGTCGGCTTGAGCTTGAGACAGATGTGGTTCTTCTTACGAGATGTAGTTTCGCCGCCTTTATACAAATCTCCTTTCACGAATAGCCTGATTCACAGCGCCTACCTTATTCTCTCCCCAATCACACTGGAATGCTCACTTGTCCGCCTACCAATGATAGCCTTTCAAACCTCATTCCAATATTGATAGAAATGCGAAGGAGACCCACATGCCCGCTTCTCCTTCCCCGCCCCATTTCTGGGACGGGCCTCGTTCTTATTTGAGGATACCCCCGCTCAAATAAAGACTACAACCCCCGAAAGACTAAGAGCAAGAATCTTCCACATATCCTTTACATCATAGCATAGAAAGCAGTACCCTTGATCCCATATTCAATGAAATTGGTGTGTATATCTACTACTAATTCGATTTTGAACCTTGCCCCTCATTCATTCCCGCCACAACCACCAACGGCAATCAAGCCAGCCAAGCCCAGGGAGCAGCTTCACCTTCTCCCCCCCACTGTTCCCACAGTCTTCTAACGTTCCCACCTCTTGATTTTTTTGACTTTCTTTAAAAAAAGATGGGAAGAAGAGATGGCTTTTATAAGAACCTTATAGGGTTGGCTACGGTGGGTCCCAAATTCAACTTCTTTCACATAAGACTCGTATGTTTTGATCGAAAGAAGTTTCCCCCTAGGGTAGAACAAAAAGGCCCGAATCTCATCTCGTTTGTTCCTTTGAGAAAGCTCATCCCGGGAATACCCGTCGGAGAGCAGAGCTTTCTCAATGGCCCTTTCGATTTGGACTTGTGCGTTAAGCACTTTGCCTTTCTTATCTTCCGACAACTCCACAAAATGAAACCCCGCGCGCTCATCTAGTTCGGCGCGACGAGTGTTGTCATCCAGTAAAGGATGGGAAAGGTCAGGGTCCGGGTGAGGCTCAGGGGGCTCGGGGTTTGGTTCAGGCTGAGGATCCGGGTTGTTTTGGGGCAAGGACGACTGTGAGCTGGCGCCCACGTCGTCCATATAAAAGGTGGGCAGCATTAAAAATATCGTGTCAAAAGAATAAGAAAGGACATTTTGGAAGACACAGAGAAATACAGTCCAAAAGATTCCCCTTAAAAAATGAGAGATATATTTCATTTTTTTCATCATATGTAGTAAGTTCCACTTCCCGTTCTATTGATCAAAAGCCAATACCTGACTTATTTTTTTATTCTTCCTTGGCCGTGTGGAACATGGATTAGCATTATGTCATTCCTACAAGTGATCACCCATCCAGGATTTGAAGAAGAAGCTCCATATGAGGACTTCGAGATCAAATATAAGATGTTTCTTTCCATTCCTCGTGAGCCACTTATTTCTCCGAAACAAGAGAGAAAAGTGATTTTCCTCCTTTTTCCCAATAAGTCGACGGCGTTACACCATTGGGATACTTCGAATAAACTAGAGTACATATAGGATACACCGGTGCTTAAACATTTTCTAAAGATATCTTCCAAACTCTTGGGGTCGTTGCTCCAGATTTGGTTCCCCCGGTTTGAAACCAGTTGGTTGCGTAGTTTTAGAATTCTGCTGATCCCAAGTACTCCATCTCCATCATTGCATATGGTAATATAAAAAGTAAAGAGGAAAAGGCATGACCATAAAAATTGTGTGAAATAAGTGAATTTATCCAGTTGAGGCATGATTGATTGAGAAAGAATGATTCCCTCCGGACAGAGAGTCTTTCCTGCACGGAGTAGTTAGTATAGAACTATAGAAGTGGTTGTTGACCAACAGAAAGGATGCACTGAAACTTGAAAGAATTTTTCGGTAGCAATTTCAACTACCTAGACCGACCTGCTCTAATCGAATTCCAGAAACACAACGCGAAGATACTTTACTGAATGACTTGATCGATCGTACTAGATAGATAGGTAGGTATCAGATAGACAACCTTTCATACGCTATTTCAAAATCAGGGAGAAATACATATAGAGCAGGAAAGAGAGAACATCTTCCTTCTGTGACATTTACCCCGAAAAAAGCCTATTCTATACCAGCTTCTTCTATAGATGATATAACAGGAGCAGATTCAATAGCAATGTATATTCACCCAGCAGCGGAAACTGCTTGAGCTGATACGCAAACAAGACCGGCTAGGCTTACAGCGCCTATGATGATTGGTAAGTGAACTTGAATGCTAGTTTCCATTGAAAGAGGGTGCCCTACACCTACTTGATATCAATCGTAGAGGAAGATGCAGCAAATCCCATTAATAATAAAATAATCAATTAATTAGTGGATTTTGAAGAGTAGGCGGGAATGGCAAAGTTCTCGTTCAAATAAAAAAAGTTTCATTTTCCCCCGTCATCGACCCATTTTCACTCAAATCGACCAACTTCCACGAAAGACCGTGTTTTTTCCGCATGAAAGAGCATGTTTTTTGTCATCCAGAGAGCTTGTCCGCGAACAGATAACTTGCTTGCTAGCAGTCCTAGCTGCTTGAAAGGATTGTGTATACATAGGGATGTCGCGTATACGCTGTGAGAGTGGATCTCTAGAGTCTTTCGCAGTGGCATCTAAAGCCTAAACTAAACCGTCACTCCGCTCGGCTAAGAAGAGAGGGAGTGGACAAAGCCCTTTATCAAATCAATAAGAAGGGAGGGGCAATCTTCTCTTATTGACGAGACTGCTAAAAATAGGTGCGCCATAACGAGTCCTCTCTTGCGGGAGGGATAGGCAGAGGAGGTCTTTCGACGAGATCCTGATGTTGTCACACGAATGACTCAAGAAGAAGAAGCTGCTAGTCTTTTAACCACAGACGCTCTTGAGTCAATATCCGCTGTGGTCCTATCAGCTCAACCAGTTGCCGGTCTTGTTTGCGTAGTAAATTGTTTTGGCGGAATACGGTCTTTGAGAGTAAGCCGCTATTAACAAAAAGGGTCTGTCTGTAAGCAATTACCTTTCCTGCCCTCCGCGCCGGCCTCTCATGGTTGCCTGCTTTAGAACTAGCCACACCAAGCCTAGTTCTCTTGCCCGCTTCGCTTGTCGGGCTTAAAGCGGAACTGAGCTTCTCACTAAGAGAATCGTAAGCTTCATTTCATCAAACGAGACTCGGAAAGAGTGGCGTTAAAGAGGACTGGGGAGCCTCTCGAAGTCTCCGATCTCACAGATGGTTAGGCGTTCCTTCGCTTGTTCAGAAGCTTGGCTAGTTCTCCTTACTCGGACATTCTGTTCATCCGACCACCGCCCATGCTTCCAATTTCGTTGTAACGAGATCTAGTTCTGGAGTTAGAGTTAACATCGATTGCTAAACTCCTTTTCGGAGAGCTCAGAAAATGCAGACTGAAAGTGAAACTGCCTTTCTTTCAAGATCAAGATACTACTACTACTCTTATGATTTCATTACAGGGAAAGGAAGTTAAACCTCTCAAACTCGGAAAAGAAAAATCGAATGTTTCTTGACCAGGAGCAATAGACCCCGAAAGGTGTGAAGTTAGTGCCTCCGCTTCTGAAAGAGCAGCGGTTATAACAATTCCAATTGAGTTTGGATTCGCTGCATCAATGAATGTGCTTGCAGAGTGGGGAACTAGAAGCATAACAGCTCTTGAAAAAGAAAGGAAAGAACTAGTCTTGATGCCGAAAATCCCATCTTTTTTTGTAATTAAAGTGAACCTATAACTTTCTACCTTAGTGCCGCTGTTGGAACTGCAGATTATTTATGACTGGACGGGTACGACCTCTAGCTTCTCAATGTCATGGAATGGATAGGTGATGTTTCCAACCGAAAAAGAAAAAATAAATGAAAGAAATAAGAGCGGGTGAAGGAGTTAAGTTAGAGATCTGTTTCTAGACCTTGAAGTCACTTCCGGGATTAGCTTTGGGCTAGGAAATCCTTTTCTTTGTAGCATATTACGTGAAACCTATACTCTTCTGGTTAGTTTATTCCGCATCCTCACCATCTAATTCAAACTCATTTCCGACTGCTGCAACCTTTGCCGGGAAAGAAGAAGGAATTGAATCCAAACCCCTAACTCGAGAAAAATTCTTCATCTGCACCTGAGACAAGTAACGGATATCCCACTCCGGTAAGCTAGCAAATAAGATAGAAGATTAGAATTTTTTAAAGTTCTTTTTAAAACTCAGAAAGTTCTCTTCGAGTCGAGTGCATAAGCCGCTTTCCCTTTAGGAATCTTGTCTCAAGCCATTGATCTTAGCTTTGGCCCTCTCTGGAACTTAAAAGGTACTTTTCTTTGTGTTCTATGTGATCTTATCGATCCATTTCCATAGAACACAAAAGTCCTTAATTAATGATGAGATTCCATTTCCTGATGCCTGCGTAGAAGTGCAGTTGCTATTAAGGAAGATGTGCCATTAGTTAGAAAAGCAAATTTCACATTCATTCACTTTCGAATAAGCACTCTAGTATTGATTGATTACCGGCTAAGGACTCCCTTCTTTTAGCTGGCTGTTTATATAAGGACTTCAAGTAATAGTGGATAAAGACAACTGCTCGTCCTTGCTAGCTTGCAGCGGGCAGTGTATATACATGCATACAATACAAGAGGAACTCCCTCTGCCCTTCACCCATCAAAGTCCGATACAGGAACCTCTTTCTCTTACTCAAAGGTCCTTTCCCTCCCGGGAGAGGTTGATAGAGATGAGACTGATCCGGCTGCGAATGGCACATTTCACGTCTTTTCTTCAACGGTAGCAAACTAGTTGTTAAGCGCTGTTGGTGCTTTCCATTTCCTCCTCAAGTCTGACTTCCGTAATCATATTGACTTCTGGTAAAGCTTCTTCACTGTTGAATTGTTGTGGCGGTCGAGCCTCGAATGAAGAGGAGTTAAGTTCTCTGGATTCCGCATAGTCTTGGGTGCCCAACCCGTGAGAATATCAGGATACTTTACCAGGAGTTCGTCGAGCGGGTCTACCCCTTTCTCCCAATCTTCAGTTGTTTGTTCTTTATGACACTCCTAAATGCGGCCTTTCTCTTATATACGATACCATTCGCCATGGATGATACGATTCAAAGAGACAAGAACCTATTCTTGTTCCAATCGTTTGGTTTGAGGAAAGCCCGTTTTTTTGTCATCAATGAAATGGGATATATGACTTATAAAACCTCATCTCGTTCAGTCTGGGAGATCGTGGAATTTTATCTTTCAACCCGTACATACACCTTTTAAATGAAAGGTATTCTAATATAATATAAGAAAGGTATTAGTAGTAGTCACATCCTCTCTTCATTCTCTGCTTCCTTTCTTTCATCTGTGAGAGATACTGGATCTAATTCAGCATCTGCTTTCAATGGTTTGATACCCTCCCGTCCCGAGCTAACTTGAGAGCTGGGATACTCTGGTTGAATCGCTTCGCTCCGTCGGTGCTCTCAAGAAGTCGCTAGAATGACACTGACTCTTCTTGCATCGAAAAAGAGTGAAAAGATCTACCCTCAAGAACTTGTGCTACTCATGTTCTTTGCTGCTTTCTTACTTAGATTCTTTAATAAAATGGAATCAAGCCCTGTATGATATTACTCATCGGGTCAGTATGCTTTTCTGCTCATCAAGCTAATCAGTAGCCTGCCTGACGAGGGCTAGGCTAATTTCCTTAACCAAAGCGCCAATCTCTTCTAAGCCCTTACCCTGCTAACTCTGTTAAATAAAGTAAACCTCTTTCATACTTTCATATAGGAGAAAGATGAATTTTCTCATCCCAAGGGAAAATGAATGGGAAGGGGGCGTCTTAGCTACCCTTCAGGCTAATTATAAGAATAGGATGACTTACCTTTACTGTAAGGCTTTTTGGAAGCCTGCTCCGAGTAAACTCGCGATTCTTTCTTTTAGGCGGACAATTCTCTATATCGACTATCTCGAGGAGGGACTTCATACTACCACAGCCTCAGCCGCTGCAGCAGTATCCTCATCAGATACAGATTCAGATACTACTCTTTGCGACATATGTTTAACTAGCCTTCGGGTGGAAAAAGATTAGCAGTTAAAGGAGCCGCATCCAAAGCAATGAAATTGTGTTGCGGAAATGAGTATACTCTTGTGGTAAATTTACTGGTATTCAATCAATTAGGTAACTCTTAGCAAGTGCTACGAGTGCTTCGTACTATATAGAAGTATGGGAATTTTTCCTCTTCTTTATATCACATCACCATTTTTTTTTACGATTCTGCTAATCCTTATGCTCTAACTAGTCTTAATATTCTACAAATTACAGGAAGAAAAGAAACCTAAGAAATAACTTCAAAAGAAAGGGAAATAATAGGGTTTTTTTTATCCTTACACTATTTGATCAAGGAGAAGGGATTGGATTTGGCACGCTGAAACCCTAAGTCCCCAGTTACCTTTCTTATGATAAAAGAGATTGTTGAGTCCAATTGTGGGTGGAGAAGGCGTCTATGCTTGAAACTGATCCTTAAGATTGGAATCGTTTAGCGTCTATCTATTCCGTGTATTCTTGTGAGGAGAAGCCCCCTTTCCCTGCTTTCTAGATCTTTATGACGAATAGGTTTGATGATTCCGTTGTCTCTCTTTCCTAGGCCTGTTCCAGGTGTGTACCCGGATCTAAGCTCCGAAACCTGCTTTTCTTAAGCCCGACGCATTACTTGAATGGAAGGCACTTTCAATAGTAAGCTTATTCTATGTCCTCCTTCGCTTGACCTATTTGAATTGAACTAGAGCTTTCTTTCTTGATTGACAGACCGGATTTATTCCTATTGAGACCCTTGACGACCTACCAGATGATCATCCTAGAGTTCCCTCTAAAAAAGTTTTGTCAAAAGACATAGACCGTGGCGTGGCATTAGTTCTAGCTCTCATTTCTTTTTATAGCTAACTGCCCAGACAAAGAAGGTCAGAGAAGGCTCAGGTATGATTAAGTCTCAATCGATTCTCACTACCGAATCGATTTCTCCCAAGGCTAAAGAAAGCACTGAGCCTGCTCCGAAAATGCTGTGAGAAAGAGGATCAGTTGGTTTAGGAAAACTAGAACTTTTGGTTCATGAAGGCCCCTCCGCATCAAGATAGTCAATCGATAGAGGTGTTGGGGTCTTCTTCCTCAAACAAATAGGTTCTCGGTGAAATGACTCTCATTGGTTGGAAGTACCAAAGACTCCCTAGCTTCCTGAAAACATAAGAGCATCTTCTCCTTCAATTGCGCTAACAGCTCAAATAGCAACGATGGTAATGACGATAGCTTTACAGGAATTGCTTTCTTTAGGGATTCTATTTGAAAACAGTATAATGCCACATCTTACTCAACAGCTTCTTCTTCCTTTTCTTCTTCATGTGCAAAAGCCCTTCCACTATATGCAAGCACTTTTCTTGCTGTATAAAGTATAAAGTCTCGCAAGTAAGGCAGCAAGAAGAAGAGGAGGCTCGGCCATTAACAGTTGCGTTAGAATTGCCTCTCCATCCGCCTAAAAGAAAGAATCTCACCCTTCCGCTGTCCCTACTATTCGACATTTCCCGGAGGAGTCAATCAGTGAGGGAGGGAAGATTCAAGACTGAACAGCCTTCCAACTCCATTCTCTATCCTCCAAATCAATCGCTAATGTATAACCTTTTAAAAGCTTTCATTGGAACTTCCCCTTTCCCGATCAATAGGCTGTTAGGGCTTTAGCCCAAGAACCCGATGCCCATTCAATAGAAGAAGTTGTTCGACCTTCGGAACCTGGTTATGAGATTCGTTGTTCGATCTTGAAGCAAGCATTTATCGCCGGAGGAATAGTCGTTATTTCACCATTTGAATAACCTTGAAAAAAAGCCTTCCTCAGCAGAGAACAGAGAGGTACTACCTACTTTCTTCCATTTTCCTTTTCTGACTGCTGTCTTAAACCTTTCTACTTTAACACAGGCACCTAATACATCAGGGACAGAAGTTTGACCGAATCTTGCAGCACCCCAACCACCTTTGGAGGAAAGCCAGATGGGACCAATCGAGGAAGCAGATCCAATTCCAACAACTGAACCAATTTTGGTTCAAGTTCCAAGGGCTGAGCACCAAGAAGAAATAGAGCATCAACCCGAGGAAATGAATCCTAACCGGGATGGGATAGAAGGACCTCTGATTGCAGAGCCGGAAGCCAACCATGGGGAATCCGTGACACCGAGCAATGATGCTCAAATCGCTCCGCTGCAACGACTCTCATTTCAGATGAGCATTCTTCTCAAGTTGGCGAAGGTGTCCGATCTACCAGCTCTACTCCAACCAATCCGGAGACTACAAGACCTTCACCTCAATCTCCACCGGTTCCCACTGAAAGCAAAGCATTACCTAAGGTATATCATTTCTCTCTCAAAACTCCTTCCAGTTTGCCATAAACCTTCTTGGCTAACTGTTGACATCATCTTCAATCTCAGACTATTGGGATTGGAGCAAGAGTGGAATGGAAGAAAGAAGTCCTTATCTTCTCCACCAACCGCTCCTCCCGACATGAAGGAATGCCCGAGAATCGGGGGCTGGTATGTCCTTTCAGTTCTGATCTGGGGAACGCCGATCAAAGAAAGCACTCCTCTACTTACTGCTATTGATTAATCCGCTGGGATTGGAATCGGAGATCTAGACTCAGGGAGTAAATTAGTTCTACGACTTGCATGTGTTAAGCATCTTCTAAAATAGATCTCAAGCTTGGACAGTTGGGCAAGCCGAACCCTGTACAGTAGAAGTTTCAGCTATTATTGATCCAGTTGCCACCTCTTCACCATGTTTGGAACCGGTTCTTTCGAAGCAGATAAGGGCATTGATGGATCGTCTCACTTGCCTGCGAACATAGCGAAAAACTATTCCAATTGAGCTGACGGTTCAGCTACGTGAAATAAAGCTTGAGCCCTACCTAAAAAAATTCCCTTGCGCCTAGGTCTGGGATCGAGCCCTTCTATGGCAAATTAGGTATTAAGTCATAGATGCGCCTTTCGACTGGCATTCAGTCCTCCAACACCAACTGCTGAAATAGCAGCGCTTATACCCCCAACTGATTCAATGTCACTTGGGATCGGATCCTTCCTAAATTTCCCCTCCGAAATCGATGATTCTTGGCTACTTGATTAGGCATTTCCATCTCTCAAACTAGAAAGAAAGCGCTTTAGCTTAGGGCTGATCTTCAAAGCTAAGTTCAAAGCTCCTTACTTCTTTTTTTTATACCGCAAGTGACGAACTATAGCCATTCGCGGTCACCGCTGTCCTACTTGACTTTTTTATTAAACCTCACCCGGAAAGCGAACCCAAGGCAAATCTCGCCCCATCAAGCATTTTCACTCGAGCGGAAACTGCTGACCAAGAGACAAGAGCTACCTCACCAGACTCCATAGCTCCTAAGGCTTCTAGAGAGTCTTACTAATGGCATACTTTTTCAGTCGAATGCTCCTGCCTGGGCAGAAGATGACATAGACTATGCCTTTTCTTCAAAAGAGCCATCACAGCTTATGAAAGAGCGGCTTGGAAATGGCTAATTAGTTTAAGGTACTGACCAACTGAGATGGAGAGAGCCCTTTTTCAGTGTTGTCGGAATAGGACCTTTTGGTGGTTTAAAGGGCATTACATTAGGACTTTAGTAAAGAGAGTACGACTTTGGTTCCAGAGATAGCGATTCGGCTTAGTTAAAATAGAACTAAAGAGAACGGGAAAAACTTATCCCAATCCTCGCTCTGGACCAAGGTGCGTAGCCTTTTAACATTCTCTTTTTTCTCTTTCTCTCTTTTCTGGCTTAGCCTACCCAGGGAAAAGGCTCCTTCTTATTGATAGCACCGGTGAGAAAGACCCCTAATGGGCAAACTTAACGAATATCCCAGGAATGAGGAATGAAATAACTTCTGCTATCTACTCACTCTTGCCACTGAGAGGGGATGAGTGAATACCTGGAAGAGAAAGTTATCTTATTCCCGGGATCAGGGCATCAACTGCTTCATTGAATTAAGAAGTTCATACCCGATAGCAGTAGCCAATGTCGGAAGAGGAGCCGTTGGTGCTTTAGTTCCGCAGCTCTTGCCTGAGACGGAAAGTTGGCAAAGGCTTCAGACGCGGTCTCCGGTCTCCCTTTTTGGGCACGCGCCAATCGGTCTTAAAGCCTCGATGTCCGCTAAACTAAAGAAGATAGAGATCGAGAGATGTGGCACTCTTCATAATGATTTAGAAAGACAAGCAATAGCTGTTTTAAAAGGCAAAGGTTGACTTTAATTAGCAGGCTCAAGGTCAATTTCTTTTTGAGTTCCCGGCCCAAGTCAAGGCGATGCAATACTCGGGCGATAAGGAAGAAGCAGTCCCAGGCCTTAGGTCCAGACCAGATCTGAGAACTTTCGAGATGTGAATCATAGCCTAGTCTAGTTTCGTACCCAGCAGCTAAAAGTGATGTCATATTAGACTTTCTAGAGAATCACCCATCAGCCTTCGGATCTGAGTTAGAATTGGCTAGGGGGCATGAGCGGTAGTCAGCTGTCCTCGTTCTCCTCTTTCCTTCGAAGGGATCTTGCTCGCTTTTCTCTATCTAAAGGGCTAGTCCTGGTTCTGTTAAGGGCCTAGTTCTGGACTTGCTCGACCAAGTCTTAAAGGTTGGAAGTAGATTGTGAATGCTGGAGTTGGCGCTCAATGGAGCTCTTTCTCGCCCTCTCTATAAGAGAGATGGGATCACCTAAGTCTCGTTATGGATTGATGGCTAAAGGAGCGTCTACCCTTCTTTCTATGCTCATTTGGTAGAAGAAGTCAGAATAGAAGAATTGAAGGGCTCGTTCTTCCTGGCTTCCAGGCTCCTGCCTTTCCACGAGCAAGTTGACTTAGTCTAGTCGACCAGCAGTAGAGGAAGGGAAGGCTTGACACTACGAATGGGGTAGTTTACTAAGTCAAGAGGTGACTAGCGCTGTTAGCAAGTGAATCATAAGCAGTAGCAATAGGACCAAGGGCGCGCTTTAACTCAAGGGTACACTTTTCTCCTTGGTCCTTATGATTTGTATTAGAACGGCCTAGACCATGGGAGCTTGGGGATGTCATTTAGGGGGGGCTGGTAAGAGGAGGCTATTGGCAATCGCTAACTATCTTAATCAGAGCTTATTAAGACCCCTGTATTTGACCATCTATCTTTGTAAAAGCTATCAGACGGAAAGAGAGCAATAGACTCCCCTGCTTCACCTGAACCCTCTATTCATTCAACAGAAGCCAGGGGCTGATTGAACGTAATGGGTTGTCTCATGCGATTGGAAGAGCACGAGAAGGACAAGCTACTGACTTGAGACTTCCTGTTCTATTGGAAGAGAGATGAGATTCCTTCTTTAATTGAATCGGGGAAGCACTTCCCTTTTCCAGCCTGAGAGTTCTGTACTTTCTGCCTTCAAGCCCTGTTTCATTTAAGCTTCCACGCATGTAAGGGCACGGAAGAAGAGCATTAGGTAAGGAAGGACAGGAAAGAGGGAAAGCCTTCTTCTCAATGAGCTGTATCCATTATACAATCACCGGGCTTTGCCAAAGACAGTCCCATTCAAGGGGTGTGTAGCAAAGCATCCACCGAGACTAGATTGGAAGATAGTCATGTGCTCTATGAAAGCAATCGAACATCATGTGTTAAGCATATGAGATGGCTAGCCGGGCAGTTCCATCATAGTTCGTGACAGGGTGGAAAGGATATATGATCTTACTTTACGATTGAGGTCTTCTTTCTCCTCTTCTTCACCGGGAACCCCTATTTCATCAACCAGACGGACAATGGGAAGCGTCTGAGCTCTACTCTACTAGACTATATTGGGCGAGCACGGGAAGTGGTCACACCTGCCAGCTGACCTTCATAGTAGACTCTTTCTTTATTTGAACTTCAGGGAGGAATGAAATGCTACCAATCTAAGAGGGCCTTGTTGGAAGAAAGGGATAAGGTTTGCATCGTCGCTAGCGAATTCCGTCCAGTAATGGAAGTCAAGAGGTGATAACGCTAGCTTCAAGACTGCAACGAAGATCTGGTCATAGCCAAGCCATTGTCACTTAGCGCATCCGAAACTCACGTCCATAGAGATGGCTTCTCTCGGCTATCTAAATTGGACTGAAAAGAGAAGATCGGAGGAACCTGTCTTTCTGGTCCGGAAGGGCCTGGTCTTTGATCACTCTTCCATTTCCTGGGCTTCTCTCGGCTATCAAAGTGAGTTGGCATTCTTAAGCCAAGCCTGAGAATGCCAGTGAGGTTCCAACTCCGCATGTCCTTACACGAGACGCTGATAGGCCTGTGAAAGCCTTTCGTCCACAGCATCTAACTGAGCTAACCCGCCTTAGTCTCCCAGATCCACTCATTGACTTAAGTACCTAGGAAAGCATATTACGTACTTGAACCTAACAAGCAAGGGAAATCCAGCAAACAAGGGATAGGGATAAGGCAATTCCAGTAAGTGGTCGCAAGCGAATGACCTAGGAAGAAGCCCGTTTACTAAGAAGTTCACATGCCCTGCAACGGATCTCAAACAAAGCGTGGCTGACAACACCAAAAAAGCTGGCACCGAAATCTCGCTATTGTTTTTTATTACAGGTGTTATGAATTCGATTTGACGGTTCTCAAAAGCTTAAAGTCTGAATCCTCATTTTTGCTAGGGCCACGCGGACTCTCTTTTCCCTTCAGTTCAGCCCCTTTTCATTCGGTTGCCCTCTTTCAGTCCTTCTGGAAAAGATTCGTTACCCGATTGTGACTTGCTTCTCAACAAGCTACTAATTTGAATGGACGCTTCCTAACCACCACACCGGTATCTAGATTAAGTCACGAAGGCTACAACTGGGACTCAAAAGAGAATCTCTCAGGCCTGTCCGCCACAACCGGAAAAGAGACCTGCTGTAGCAAGATAGATAAAGTAGTTCATTCGGGTGAGAAGTGAGAGTTGCCGCAGCTGGGGTAATATCCTTAGTCAGTAAGGATACCAATCTCAGGAAGATAGCCAGACTCGGTTGTGAAAGAAGGGTGGAGTAAGCACTTTTCTTGTTACAGTATCCTTTGTTAACGTAGACGCTGTTGGGACTGATTCCTTGACTGTTGTTTTCTCTTTGAAGGACAACTTCCCTTGTTTGTTAATGTACGAGCAGGAGACTAGAAGAAAGATGCCTACAATCAGATGCTAAAAAATCTATATCATATAGTATGAAAGGGATCCCCAATTCCCATATTAGCGAAATCTGACTCAATAGGAATCCTCTATCTATGGCTTGTCTTTTTATTGGACTGATAGAGCTCGCTCTAATCTTTATTCTAAAGACTTACATACTTCATTCATTCTTAATTGAATGTACGGATGCACAGAATCCACAGCTATTGAATCCGTTAATCCGCATTAGCGCAAATCCGATCTTTTCGGGAAGGAGTAAGCGCAGCTATTCAATCCGCATCTGGCTTGACTGCTGGAAAAGCTTGACCCTCTTCTTTTCTTGTTTACTCCGGAAATTGGAACAAGGATCATTTGGGCAAGATTAGGTCTCCTTTTCCTGCTCAAACGTTCGAGTTAGCCGCTTTCCGACACCTGGTCGAGTTTGTGAACTCTAGAGGTGAACAATGGAATCAGGGTACTCTTTGGCCTGAAAGGACAAGGTTTGCCTTTGATCCCAAGAAGAAGCTTTTCTCCGGCATTGACCTTGATTATTTGGAAGGTCATGTCGGTCCGTAGGGTGGGGAAGGCAACAGGTAATACGCTAATCTAGTACATCAAGCCCTATACTTGTACAGGGCTAGAGACTAGAGGCTCCCCAGGTAATCAATCTATGTTAAACCTCCGGAGAAGAACTAAGACTGGCATTGGCTGAAATGGAGCTTGCCCCAGGTACGAAATGCCTGCAAGGGAAGGACATCGGTCTGTCCCCGACTCCTCTGAGACTTAGACGGATAGACTCGTTAGACACGCTATTAATGGTATAAAGAAAAGGTGGGCCCCTGTTAGCTCGCCTGCGCCCAGTACTCTTTCACTTTATGGCTAGCCTTAGAAGGAGCTTTTGAGCTAAAATCCTTATTTGACTAAGCTTGATCACTGGCTTGAAAACATTAGCTTGATTGAACTGCTTTTGACGTACTTGCAGGATATAGTGAAACTGCCCCTCCTCCTGCTTCTATCGCTTCTATCAAAGCTGCTCTATTTGAATCCCCTTTCAAGTAAGTGGGAAGCCTTCGTTAGTGCTTATGACTGACCTGGCACGGGCTGGCAGAGAGCTAACAATGGATGTAAGAGAAATGCAAAGAGATGGAATGGAAAGGCTGACCACTATAGAATGGAACTCCGCGTGCTTTAAGACTCAAACTCTATGGCTAGCAGAAAAGAGGTAAGGAGACTGCCCTCTTAAGAGTTCGCTGGCTTCTTTTCTTTCTTCTTCCTGCGGGAGATAAAAGAGCTTTTCCAATTGGAACACTTGAAATAGTGCTTCCCTTCCTCCGCCCGGATTGACTTTGCCCACTGAAAGGGATTCAAAGTCAAAGGCTGGAAAACTGGAATTGGATGATATGCCAAAATAACACAGGAGGAAATATTCTAGTGAAAGCGAAGCACTAACCTATGCGTCTACATCTCAAAGGCTGTAAGACTGCTTGAAGGGCTTGAAAAAAAGTCCAATTCAACAGGTTGAGCAAAGGACTGCAACTCAATGGCTGGAAACTAGGAATGATCATATGAGAGTCTTACCCTTACTGGCACTACTCCTCCCAAAAGGGGACTAGGCGGGCTATAAGGTACATAACTAGAAGATAGAGGCAGGCTGGCAGGAAACTGAACTTCCTTAATCCCGGCTTCGCTAAAAGCACCTCACGGTCCTATGCCTCGAAGCTTCCTTTCTTAACCGGACGAATAGGAGAGTCAGAAGGGCTTGGCTGATGGACTCGTTAGAGTTTTTGGACGAAAGAGTGAAAATCAATCGAATCAAAGACTTGTTGCCTAGGAGTTTCAAGCTTAGCTCGTCTTTCCTGCTATGATTCCAAACATAGTAACTATTTAAGTTAAGCTCTTTCATTCCGTTAAATAGTTTCTGCCGCTGCAGGTCCTTTCTTTATTCATGCTAAATCGAAACCGATTTTCAAGTCTTCTTAGTCTGCATCCATTCCTTCATCCCTTGAGTACGAAGGGATAGCTATTCAAAGCAAAGAGAAAGTGGTGAGAAGATCGGGATTTTATGCTTTCTTAGCCTAGTCTGTTAACGGAGGAGAAAGGTCAATCTCGCCCTTCGGGCAACCAACCGCACATCCAATTCCGATCAACAACTTTGAGGTATGGCTGAGTGGCTTAAGGCATTGGTTTGCTAAATCGACATACAAGAAGATTGTATCATGGGTTCGAATCCCATTTCCTCCGGCACGGAAGTGGAACGGGCGGGCGAAATTACGTGAGAGAAAGAACCTCTTGGTGTGTGTTGGTGGAGTCCCCGGAGGACAGAAAAGCACTACTTAGTGAGCGGAGAGCCCGTTGCGCGTTGTTTTGACCGGCCTATCTTCTTTTTATAAGCAAGCTCCCTCCGGCAGTCCCTGGGCGGCTCTCGGTTCTGGAGCATGTTGGGAGAGGAGATTAGGCGGCAGTTGAAAGAGCTGCTCGAAAGCTTGACGAACGAAAAAAGCCCTTTCTTTTAAGTTATTAGTAAAGGGCTTTTCCCTTACTAGTCAAGTGGTAAGTAGGGCGCTATTCGATGAAGAAAACATACTTTAGGAAAGTGGTTCAGGTAGCTCAGCCGGTTAGAGCAAAGGACTGAAAATCCTTGTGTCAGTGGTTCGAATCCACTTCTAAGCGGGCTTTGGGTCCAAAGGACAGGTAGCCGGGAGCGAGCCGGATTTTTTTGAATTCAAAAAAAAGAGGAAGCAAAAAAATGTGAGCGCTCCTGCACTATACGGCTTTTTGGCCTCGCCCTATCTTTCTTGCTGGAGGCAGATTTTCTAAAAAAAGCGGTTGATTACTCGGATTGGTTCTCGCGTCCCTATGCCCAAAAGGATGGGCGAGTTCGGTTCGAGTCTTCATCGATCGGGTGGATCTATATGCTGAGGGGGGTGAGACGAGGTGTAGCGCAGTCTGGTCAGCGCATCTGTTTTGGGTACAGAGGGCCATAGGTTCGAATCCTGTCACCTTGATGTGAAGGGCTGAAGTGAAGTGCACAGCCTAAAGAGCACCCATCCACCCGTAAACTTTCGCTCTTTTAGAAAGAGAAAAAAATAGACCGCCCTTGATCTGGGCGGGATCTAAAGCAGCATTTCTTCCAAATGTTTCAGGGGCAAGCCTTAGGTTCAATTCTTTCTTGCCTATAGTCATCTTTCTTCTTAGGAGTGAAACTGCATTTCAGTAGTATCTAATTCACGTAAGAAAAGAGAATCAGTCTGCATGCTTAACAGCCTTCCTTGTCTGAATCCCTTTGTAAATGTCAAAAAAAGGAGGCTCCCTCATGAAGCTAGGATTGAAGAAGCTGGTTCGATAGGACCAGGAGGAGTCTTTTTATTAAAAACCAATAGAGGTGGCCCATATGGATTAGTCCTTGCCCTTTTTCTTTACTTATCATCAGCGAAATGAGAATCCTAAGCCAGCTATTAAAACACATCACTTACGATACAAGTCAATCAGACTCATAAGCCATTGATTACACCATAGCAGGATCTTGGCAAGGATCTCAACCCGGTGGGAATCCAATAGAGTGAAGCTGGACACAAACTTACGGAGCTGTGTACATAACAATTCCACTGGGAGTCCTCTGTATTATGACAGGTATGTGCAGTATTGTATTACTGTTATGAGACTTTTTATCGGTAAACCTTTCCGGAGAAGAAAGCAAGATTGCAAGGGAAAACACATCCATCTTTTCTCTCTATTAACATTAACGTTGGCCCTATCCCTCTTAGACTGGCTTAGGATTTTCCTTAAAAATCCACTCCGGCTGTATTAAGGGACTGCGCTTGAAAGGGGAAAACTCCTTTAAAGGCTTGAAAACGAGCTGGCATAGACCGGTGGTGCAAGGCCTTCGATCTAAAGGTCTTAGAAAGTTCAATTCTACAAGTAAAGGAGGGGCTCTTATTGAAACCTAGGTTGGCTGTTCCCTAGCCCCCCGCCCTCCGCGATGAAGGAAGCACTCCATTTTCCCGTGATGCGAATAGCTGGAACTGGATCGAGTGGAAAAGCATCTGTTATCAATTGGGGCATGAAGGCTATTTTGCCCAAACTACCCAATGCTAACCGTAGAGAATTTCTTCATCTCATTCTATGAGTCGGAAGTCACCAACCATAACTCTTAACTCACACATAATACATTGATCATCTCACTTCCACCTGCGATGGGCATAACAAACCATCACATCACATTGACAACAATGAGGTAATAGGAAATGGAAAAGAACTTGGATTCTGAATGGATTTTGGTTGGATGGGACGTTTTTATCCCTTTTACAAGTGATAAAGTATGCTTCCACTTTCTATGGAGAACATATTTTGGAGACTCAAATAGTATGCCGTGCTTCTGCTCCGGATGGACTTTAGGCCTCAACATAAAAGAAATTCCTTATCTTATAGAGTCTTTTTCCGTTCCTGACCCAATCCAACTCGGATCAGTTGGCAAATCGAATCCCACGGGTACTTTACTAAAAAAAGGATCCCTAAAATCAGAATAATATAAGGAAGGCTAGCTTCTCGAACCAGACCAGAATCTTTTAATGAATCCGAATGTTTTACCATATCTTCCAGAATGTTCCGGATCTTAAGCCGTTTTTCTGGGGAAGCTCGAAAGAGAAACCAGACACTTTCTCGCTAGGTACGGGAGCTGTTGGCCAAACAGGTATAACAGTCTATTGATAGGGATCACCCTTCTTCGCCTGAGCCCTATATTCATTCAACAGAAGCAATAATAAAGAAAGCAAACGAAAGAGGAGACGAGCTATCCGCCACTTGACCAGATGGAAGTACGGTCAGATGAATAGAACCTATACTATCTCAGCCACTATAGGCCGGTTGACGGCGATAGAGGAAAGTGCATCAAGGAAATGAGGTCTCTCATTCTCTCCTTGAGGAGCGATCGGAGCTAGAATCCGCTTGATCGAAAGGTGACGGAGCAGAGAAGCTAAGCTTAACCGGCGAGGAGACAGAGTTCTATTCCTAATCTCTCAAGTCCTTCGGCTGCTTTCCCAATAGAGTCAGGCAGAAGAGAATCTCCAAACCACTCGACCGCGAGAGAGAAGGAGCGTGAAGGCATCGGTAGAGGGGCAGTCACCAACCCCAACGGCCCAAAAGTCAAATACGGAAGCAACTCGAGCAGAGGTTCCGTTCCGGAGTGAACCCGCCATTCACTCATTCAGGGAAAGGTGGCAGGGACGAAAGAAAGGGTCCCACCCAAGTGCAACCACACTAGCAGGAAATTAAATGAAAGCAGAAATGGATCTTTGTCACTGTCTGTATGCTTGTCTTATAGAAGCAATCCACAAAGAAAGTGGAGGTATAAAAGTCTATCCTGTCTTCTTTCGTTTCGACCCTGATGTATGAGATATTGAAGGGGCCTCGCTCCGGAACCTGTGAGTCTAGCTTCACGCTCGATACAGGAAAGAGAAGATAGAAGCAGAGGATGTTCTTAATCTCAAAGAAGCCATTCGTCAACCTACAACTGACTACTATCTTCTTATCAGACATACTGGGAGAGAGATGGGAGGCTCTATTCAACCATTCTATCAAAGACTGGCTACCATATAATATAAGATAAGAAGAAGAGACTGATTTGCACAGGTATAAAAGAGTAGACCTTTAGGAAGGACTAGCCCAGAACCCATTATTGACCTGGCCGAACCCTAACTACCATCAAAAGGAAGTAAGATGTCCGCCTTTTTAAGCAGCTCTTTCGAGACAAGTCTCAGATCTTTATTTAAAGGAATTACACTTGAACTACTAGCCCTGGTTTTGTGACGTCGAGTTTGCTCTATTCTCTTAGCTCGGGCTCCTATCAAGCTTCGCTTCGCGCATGATAGCGGCATTCTTTTTTTTGTGTTTTGGGGAAGGAAGTCGCTCGCTAGTGCACCTCACCCAAGGTTCACGTCGCTAGGTCAATTCATGCTTCGACGCACTCCCGCCTCGTGTTTTCGACAGAGTGTTGTGCCATACTTCGAGAATGACACGGTTCGGAGGAACTCTAACTCATTTGGGTGAAAACTCCTTCTTCCAATCCCGTAGAGAGGCCCGGAAGAATGGATTGAGAATAACAAGACGATTGACCAATTGAATCATCATTCAATAAAGACATCATGCCCTAGACGCGAAGGTGAGTAAGAGAGCCGGGTGAATTCTGCGAAGATAGAAGAGCGGACTTCTGAGGAGACTGGAAGCCTATAAAATAATAGGAATGGCGAACTGGAACCTCATCCTTCAAAGGTTTGGTGTATATGTGTCCTATTCGTAACGACCCCGACCTTGCGTCAGGGAAAGTGGGAAAAAGCCTAAGACTCTACGGGCTAGCCGGGCCTAAAGGACCTTATAAAATTCCACCCATGTAGTTACTCGCATTCAACAACTAAGAGTCTTCCTTCTCATCTCGGAATGAAATTCTTCTGAATTTCCCACCCTTCCTTAACAAGATGGCTCGGAGCAAGCAAAGTCTTACGTTATCTACTTGATTCTTTTTTTAGCGCAGAAGGGGAGTAAGCACACAATGAAATAGGTGGAGAGTCACATTTCTTAATAATGCCCAAAAGCCCGTTTAGCCCTTCGGACTAAGGCGTGACCATAGGATCTCACAGTGTCGGAATGAGTTGAAGACGAGATGTGGTGTCCAGTCGGATAGGGCGAGGCGAGAAGGGGAACAAGGATCAAAACAGGCATGGTGCTTAGGGCGGCCTCTTTCATTTTTTTATAATCTTCATAATATTACAAGTTTCTTCTTCTTCTGATGTCACACCTTTGATTAATCTTGCCAAAGAAAGTAGATTTTCTTAACATTTCATTATGTCTATCTTCTACAATAGTAGACGATTCCATATCAGATTCAGATTGTATATTTTATACATTGCGCTATATTGGAAGTAGAATATAAAGAAGGTAGCACGAACAGGAAAGGAATATGGATCTTTATCATAAGTGGATGGAACTTAAAAGGTACTTAGTTTTGCAGGAGTTTCCTTTCGAAGGCCTTTTAAGAACCTACCCTTGATCCACTGGATATGAATGCTAATCATTGATCCGAAAGTGCCACTGTCCCCTCTCTGCTGCCTATTACCTATTCTCTTCCTTGCGTGGTATATCTTTACTAGGGTAATCAAGGCTAAAAATGGCTTTGGACAATTCATCCTTTATCCCACATTCCATTCGCAGCTGCTATTCCGACATCTGATTATAGCACCAGCTCTTCTCATAGAATATAATAAGGCATTAGACATGGGCAAGAGCCCTTCTAGCAGCAATCCTTGATTGAAGTGAAGGAAGAAAGCCAAAAG